CCAAGTATGTTTTCAAGATGAAAAGTTCTTTCTGGGTGATCTCAAACCTTTTGACTGTTATCCCGCCAAAAACGAATCTCGGGATTTTTTACATACAAAGGATTTACTTGTTACTAATATAATACAACCCCTGTTCTTCTTTAGATCTACTTGTTTCACTCCGATAGTCTCATAAATTGAGTCAATGCATAGGAAATAAATGCATTTCCATACTATTAAGTTAAGTGAAATAGATAAGACATAATCTGGATTATATCACATTACTTATTTTACTTTTACTGGATATTACGGAGCCTGTTCATGCAGGATATGATCGAGTCTGATCATAGAAAAGATTCTCGTCAAGCGAACTGGCCTATCCCCCGTAGGGGGCTTGCGCAGTGGTTGAAACAAAGACACATTTAATTGTGAATTAAAATGTGGCAGATAAGAGAAAGTCATATATCTGCACGGCCCAATCAATAGTTCAAGTCACACACTCCCATAATCCATTCTTTTTTCGGAGAGTTCCCTTCAACTATTCATGTATGTCAAATAAATAATCCAATTTCTTTTGTTAAGTTGAAGGGAAATATCCAAATACATGTCTTATTTAAAAAAAAATAATCCATATTTGTAGCAATGAAATACTATTGCTCCTCCCCAAAATGATAAATGATTGATTACAAATATCTATGATCCATATTTTCTATAAAGGACCGGAAATGCCTTGCTTACGTATCATTGGAAAGTGCATTAACATGAATACGGCAGTAAGAAGAGGTAATACAAAAGTATGTAAACTATAAAAACGAGTCAAGGTAGATTGTCCCACACTAGCGCTTCCGCGCAATAACTCTACCACCGACGATCCTATTACAGGAATAGCTTCGGGTACACCTGTTACAATTTTTACTGCCCAATAACCTATTTGGTCCCACGGTAAGGAATAACCGGTTACACCAAAGGATGCAGTCAATACACCCAAAACTACACCTGTAACCCAGGTCAATTCGCGAGGTTTTTTAAAACCACCCGTGAGATACACGCGAAATACGTGCAAGATCATCATTAAGACCATCATACTTGCCGACCATCGATGAACTGATCGGATTAACCAACCAAAGTTAGCCTCAGTCATTATATATTGAACAGAGGCAAAAGCCTCAGTAACGGTCGGACGATAATAAAAAGTCATAGCAAACCCCGTCGCTACTTGGACTAAAAAACAAGTAAGTGTAATTCCCCCTAAACAATAAAATATATTGACATGAGGAGGAACGTATTTACTAGTTATATCATCGGCAATCGCCTGAATCTCAAGACGTTCTTCGAACCAATCATAGACTTTATTGAGATAGGTAAACCAAGGGACCCCCCTGAGAACCGTATATGAGAATTTCATCTCGTACGGCTCAAACAAATAAAATACTGGTTATTCGGAAAACGGATATGTGTAATAGAAAGTTTTAAACTTCTTAACTTAATCCTATGATTTCAATCTTCTTTGAAGATAAGAAAAAAATAGAAATCCGAAAGCTATTCTTTGTGGTTATAATGCCAAAATCTCAAGTCGGCTCACTCGTCTTTTCTCTTGATCCTTACTGGCCTCTTGAATATTCTATTATTTACTTCATTTTCTTTATTTTTTATTTGTGTATGGAATGCTATTTTACTGTTGTTTTTTTTTTATTATTGATAGGAATTTTCTTGTTAAGACCCTATGAATCCATTCAAAAACCTCAGATTCATACCAGAACCACGATGATTTTCAATAAAAACCTTTAATCGAAGTCCAAAAATTCCCCGAGTAAGAACTGCTGGATCATCACTTATTCACTGAATAGATATAATGAAAAAAAATCCAAAGAAACATTTGTCCTTTGGTCAAAATAAAGATAAGCGGCGGCAGTTTAAAAGAATAAAAACCGTTCCATTTATTTTTCGAAATTTATTCTTCTAACTCTTTAAATTTTTTTTAGTCCGGTTGCGAGGTCTAAATATAAATATTAAGTATGAATCATAGTTCTAATACTTTAGAATCTATTTTCTATATTCCGTGCTCCAGATACTAGAAAAAATATCTGACGGGGTAAAGCCATCTCTATCAAGATGACGGATCCATTTTATGTTCTGTACTATCAATAGGATCAATTATAACAAGTCACACACTCATATTCCGGAAATACAGAAACAAAGAAGTTTCACGGTCGAACTACCAAATAAAAATAGAATGGGCTAAAAATCAAAGACCTAAATGCTAAAACTTTACTTTCTATTGAAAAGCTAGTTAGTTGGTTCTTGTGAATCTACTTCATAGAAATTTCGTCCAGTAAAATGGACGAATTATAAATCTCTAAAATAATAGAGAGAAATACCGCAAATAGAGCCATTGCAACACCCATCAAAGGAGTAGTTCCCCATCCCGGAGCTACTTTACCATATTCTGAATTCAATGGTTTCAATAAATCCCCTACAACAGTTCGTCTTGGACCAGATCTAGAACTACCCTCAACGGTTT